TCGTTACCAACTACAATATATCAAATCAAATAAAAACGAATATCATTATATTATTCCAACAGCTTTATTTGATATAAAATTATGATTCCTAATTACTGTGGTATGGGTACGTAAAAGAAAAATCTTGTGGAAAGAGAAAAAAAAAATTCTACTGCGTATCAATTTGTAATACGTGAATAACAAAATACGGATTAAGGCCCTTAGATCTATTTCCTTCGTCGAAAAGGGGACAGAATTGTCTAAACCCCTTTTCTTGTTATGTTCGTTAGGTTCAAGTCTGACGAGAATAATATTCTACGACTAACAACTCATTTATTTTTAAACCGACCCATTTACTATCTATTATTTGATTTACTAAGCCTTTATATTGGAATGAGTCAATAGTCAAATGGTTTGGCACTCCTTCCTGAGGAGATGAAGCAATATAATTTTGAATCAGAGCTTTTGATCTTTGTTTATCCTTCGTAGTAATAATATCTCGGGGTTTGCAACGATAACTTGGTATATCCACTATATGACCATTAACTAAAATATGTCTATGGTTAACTAATTGCCTGGCTCCGGGAATGGTCGAAGCCATACCCAATCGAAAAAGGATATTATCCAACCGCATCTCAAGTAGTTGTAGTAAAACCTGGCCTGTTGACCCTTTGGCTTTTCCAGCGATATGCACATATCTAAGTAATTGTCGCTCTGTCAGACCATAATGAAAACGCAATTTCTGTTTTTCTTCTAAACGAATACGATATTGCGATCTTTTCCCGGAACGCAATGGGTTTTTAAGATCACTTCCGGATCTAGGTCTTTTACTAGTTAATCCCGGTAAAGCCCCCAGACGGCGTATTTTTTTGAAACGAGGTCCTCGGTAACGAGACATAAAGTAAAGACTCCTTTTTATTTTATTGAAATTTCATTCATTTTACAGAAGAAATCAAAATTAAGACTGAACTAAAGAATAAACAAAGCAAAGCGAAATCTATATAGAATGAAATATATTGTGTTAATATCCAGATTTTTTGTTGTATATATATATATATATAAAGAAGATTAAGGCTCTGTTTTATGATTTATTATATATATAAAATATAAATCTAATTGGATCTAATCAACTTTTTTTTTAGAATTACCACGACATAATAGATTAGTGACTCAACGTTTGTAGAAATGGAGAGATTCTCAATTATGGAAAAATCGATAGAGAAAAAAGCCGGCTATCGGACTCGAACCGATGACCATCGCATTACAAATGCGATGCTCTAACCTCTGAGCTAAGCGGGCTCACATAACAGAAATAATGCATAGGAATTCAAGAGACTACCGGATCCCCGCTATTAGCTGTAAAGTTCGTATGAACTATATATATTATATATTTAATATAAACTATTTAATATAAACTATATATTATATATTCTAGTTCATAATTCTATCCATAACATAATATAACTAATAAAAAAATAGAAAATTAATATGCAAATATTAATAATATATTTAATAAATAAATAGAATAATATGACTAAATAGAATTCTATCCTAATAATGTAACAGAAATAAAATATATGACTAATTTCAATTTTATTATTATACATAATAATTATTGATGATATACATTTACATTGCTGTTATTTTTATATTTTTTATATTTCGAATTTCCATTATATAATATAATAAATTCGAAATATAAAAAAAGAAATTTTTTATAATAATTTCTAATAATAAGATATTGAAAATACCAAAAAATTGGAATTCCTTTTTTAGATTTGAGAATAGTTATAACAAATAAGGTTAATTATATTCATATTATAGCGGACCAGTCCTAAGAAAAGTATAAAATAAGGATAAAGATACAACAATAAAAATTATAATAAGACATTCCTCTGATTTCGTTCGAAAAAGGATGAAGATAGGACAAAAAAAACAATAAGGAAGAATATCGACCCTTCCAGTATTCCAAAGCACACTCTAAAAATAAAAGGGGAGGGGGACGTATATATATGTGGTATATACCTCTCTATATTGAATTGTGGATACATCAATGATAGAATCATTTCTGATTGAAACAAAGATGATTCATACAATAGAGGTGGAACGAGAGGGGATAGCCAAAAAAATAAAATAGGCATACACAATTTTTTAATATAGGAATCATTATATAATGAACTCAATGGTTCCAAGATAAATGAAAAAGTTGGGTAAAATTACAACTGGATTCTTGTCTAAAAGTCTAAAAGGGGGATATGGCGAAATTGGTAGACGCTACGGACTTGATTGGATTGAGCCTTAGTATGGAAACCTGCTAAGTGAAAACTTCCAAATTCAGAGAAACCCTGGAACTAAAAATGGGCAATCCTGAGCCAAATCTTTATTTTTTGAAAAACAAGGGTTTAAAAAAGAGAATAAAAAAGGATAGGTGCAGAGACTCAATGGAAGCTGTTCTAACGAATGGAGTTGACTACGTTGCGTTGGTAACTCAAATTCTTCTATAACAAAAAATGATTAATCG